ATATAATTTTATCGTTATAAGCCAATCCAAAATCGTTGTAGACCGAACCAATCATAAGTTCCCAACCATGGGTTGAATGAAATCCGATCCATAAATCAGTAACTAAAAGAATTGAAAAAGCTTTTATTGTGTCACTCAAGTTATACAGGAATTCCTGAACCCAAGAATTAAGAATAACAAGTTCTTCATTACCCAGAATACAATAACCACTTAGAATAGCGAAACAGATTATATTTGTCGATAAATTAAAAATGATATGGAGATTATACTCATCGTGTGTTTTGACTAATTGTACCGTTTCCTTGTGTATTCCTATACGAAGCTTTTGTATCTGTGTTTCAGGGTATTCCTTTATCATTTCGTCCAAGAGGAATAGTTCTTCTAATTCTATAAATTTTTCTAGAATCCTTTTCTCTTGAATATCATTCAAGAAAGTTTCAGAATGCCGGGTATTCCACCAATTAATAACCCAAGGTTCCAGACTTTTATTAAATGAAAGAGAGACCCACCAGGGCAAAAATACTATGGATACAAGATATGGGAGGGAAGTCAATGATTTTTTTTTTTCATTTTTTATCTGTAAATTGTTAATGAATCTGCTGCATTCGTGGATTTTATCAGATATTTATCTGAACACAAATTCTATAACTAAGGTATCGTATCGAACCAATGAATCTATTCCCATTTTTGTGTAAAAATTTAGTCCTTGTATTTAGAAAAATTGAGATATCTTTATTGGGTAAATTCCAACTAATTTCATCTCCATTTGTTATTTGGTCCTGTCGATGAATACTCGAAAATCCACTAGAAGTAACGAATATGATTTGGATTTCGAAACAAAAAAATGCCTTCTCGGATCAATTAATTATTTCGAAATGTTTCACCGCCTAACCACAGTCCAGGAATAATGTAACCTATAAATTCGAAATATTGGGTCTAAAAAGATGAATTCTGTATTACGAAATAAATGTTCGAATATGTTTGATGAATGCATACTTAATTAGACTTTTGATTTTTATTAGTATAAATTATATAAAATTTTATTTAGTATAAATTAGAAATTGGGGGCTCCCTGCGCATAAAAAAAGGGTTTTGGTATAGAAAAAATGGATTTTTATTAGAGTTTAGTTGTTCCATATAAAATCTCCCACTTTTGTTTTATTCCATGTGGGTTTACCCGCTAACAGAAGGGAGAAATAAAATCTAATATGTTTTGATCAAATAAGTCTTTTGAAGAAACTTCAATTGTATTAAAAAGGGAATTAGCAAGTTCCCTACCTCATACTGAGAAAACATTAATTCTTCATTTCAAAATACTTCGATTGGTACACGCAAGAAATATGCTAATTCGGCAGCTTTTTGTTCAATTTCTCGTGGAGAAAGATTCTCATCAGTGCCAGTCAAGGGAACCGCCCCTTGGCCTCTTATTTCCATATAAAGGACACGACGAGGATAAAGACCCTCTTTAACCTCCATTCTGATGGATTGTATATCTCTCATAAGGAAACGAAGGAAAATGCGACGATTTATTCCAGGAAATCCCCAACGAAAAATACAAACAATTCCTTCTTTTCTATCAAATCGGTCATAACCACTACCTACATTCCACGCAATTGTACACCACAAATAGGAGCTAATAAATAGACCCGCGATCCCATAAAAAGACATTATGATCCCTTGCGGAAAAAAAAATATTTGCTGAGATGGAAATACGGATATAAGATTCCTACCGAGATAACTGGAAGTTCCAACCACTAAGAACCCTAATGAACCTAAAAAAAGGCTACAGGCCAAAAAAAAATTACTTGTTTTTCGAGACCCCGTTATAAGTTCTATCCAGATATGCTCTGATCGCCAGTTCATACTATACTTACTATACTAAGGTTGTATTCGATTGGAATTGAGAGAATAACCCAAATGAATTTGACTTTACTTTTCTTGACCCCCAAGTAACTCTCATCAACTAGCACTATTTTGACGGGAACTATTAGGAGTAATTAGTTAGATAAATTGACTTTATATTTAAAACTATTCGCCGATCCATTTTTAACCAGCTATACCCATATAGAATCTGCATTTATGTAGATATCGTGTATCCGTATGCATATGAGTCTCTCATTTGTGTTCGGAAAGAGCCACATATCGTACCATATTAGACTAAATAAATATTTGTATTATGATCCAGTGTTGAAATAAATTGATGAGATTTGCTCTCATCGAATCTAGACAATCTTATTTTCTTGGACATGAAGAGATAAAGAAGCCATTGCAATTGCCGGAAATACTAGGCCCACTAAAGGCACAAAAATAGAGGGTAGATCTGTCATAGAATGGGTACCTCAATTTAATATTTGTATTTTAAAGATATCTTCTGATAAGTATATCTAATATAAATAATATTAAGTAGTTAATAAGTGCAAGGAATATAGACCTGAATTAAGTGTACCTAATTCATCGTTCTACATAAATATGTATGATAATTCACTTTAATATAAAAAACTTTCCTATTCTTCTTCTTCCATCCTTTTTTATTCTTTCTCTTTCTATTTATTTATTTTTTTTACTAAGGGTATTAAAGAGTTTATTATGAGTTCGCGACTTTCACTAATCGAATCCAACAAAGCAAACGGTAACTCAATTCTATAATAAAAAATAAAAGTGAGGGTTCTTTCACTCCTTTCTATAATATATCATAGAGGGTTCTTTACACTCCTTTCTATAATATATCATATTTGAATCTTAATATTAATTATAAGATATAAGATTCAAATATGATATATTATTAATAAGATAATTAAGATATATTTATATTATTGTCTCTATTAAAATGAAATTAATACGTTAAGAAGACCAAATCAAATTCTTTTTTTATTAATGTCTTCCCTTCCCCCAATTCCTCGGAAGGAGAAACTTACTCTTTTATCTTTTTTATCCTATTGATTTATAAAGGATTCATGATTAGTAATCAGGAATAGGGATAAGATAAAAATATAGAATAATCGATCCGGAGGAAAAAATAATAATTATCCGAAACTTCCGGCTCTTACTACAAGTGGAACTTATGTCACCAAAGAAAACACCACTCTTCTTAACTTAAACTTAAGTTTTTTTTTACGATGAACTAAATACTCGTTCGCTACAAATAATTGAATTGAATCGAGTGCTATACTTTAATATATTGAATTTTTATTCAGAGGAAAGAAACCGTGGAGCTGAAATAACTCACTCAGAACACCCCTTAAAGGATTACGTGGTACGATTGGGTCGAATAAGCCCTTATGGAATGAATACTCAGCCGCTTGTGAACCATCGGGTACTGTTTTATTCAATGTTTGTTCAATTACTCTTTTACCCGCAAATGCAATGTAGGCATTTGGTTCAGCAATAATGACATCTCCCAACATACCAAAACTGGCTGTTACTCCACCAGTTGTAGGAGATGTAAGGATTGATATATAGAATAACTTTTTATTTGATTGATAATCATATAAAGCAGAAGATATTTTAGCCATTTGCATCAAGCTCAAACTTCCTTCTTGCATGCGTGCTCCCCCAGAAGCACACACAATAATGACAGGTAAAGATCGATTAGTAGCATACTCGATCAAACGGGTGATTTTCTCGCCGACTACGGATCCCATACTACCTCCCATAAACTGAAAATCCATAACCCCAACTGCTATTGGAATACCATTTAGTTGACCTATGCCTGTTTGAACAGCTTCAGTTAAACCTGTTTTTCTTTGATAAGAATCAATACGATCTTTATAAGGTTCTTCCTCTGAATGAAATTCAATAGGGTCCATAGAGACCATTTCTTCATCCATAGGATCCCAAGTGCCCGAATCAATCAAAAGTTCGATTCTATCTGAACTACTCATTTTCAAATGATATCCACACTGTTCACAAATATTCATTTTTGACTTAAAAAATTTTTTATAATTTAATCCATAACAATTTTCGCATTGAACCCATAAATGTTTGTATCTTTGATTCATATCGAAATCATTAGACTCTTCTCTTATATTGAGATCGCTGTCATTATTACTAGTTTTTATACTCGAATTCCCACTTTCACTACTTTCAGTATAAATGAAACTATAATTATAATTATAACTGTTACTGTAATAATCGGTATAACCTGAAATAGAACTATTAATACTAACTTCAAAATGAATATAACTATTAATGCAACTATTAATGTGATTATTCCAACTAGATTGAGTATCATACATGTAATGATAATAGTAGTTCTTGGACCCACTATTCAAATAACTAGAAAAAAAACTTTCTAGTTCACTCATAAACATAAAAGAACTATCATTGTCAATCTCAAAAATCTGATTTTCAATATCAAAATAGACAGAATAATTGTCACCATTACTATCTCTAACTAAAAAGGTGTCATCAGAGACCAAACTCCAAATATTCCCGATATCAAATAAATAATCAACATTACTGAAAGCATAATTGTCACTATTACTCCAACTAGGAGTGTTTTTCCCCTTATCATTTATAATGGGTTCTTCACTTCCACTGGTATTTCCAATAACATCAGAATTATCCATTGATTTACTTAGCCCACATCTATGTTCTAACTTTTTGTTAAACAACATCGAATTGAACCACCATTTTTCCATAGAGTCTTATCACCCCCTATTTGACGAGAATACAATAGATGAATAGTCATTCGATGAATAATCATTTTTTTATTATGTATATAGTCTTTTCCTCAATTATAACTATAAAGACAGGGTTCTCTCACGTCATGGACAAATTATCAAGGATAAATCGTTCTTTTTTTATTCCTATAACTAAAGAATTCATTTTCATACAATCTCATATAATTAAATAATACATTTGTATTGCAACATGGAACGAAAAAGACAATATACAGGAGGGGTAGAAGTAGCCCTTCCCTGGCTTGATCTATGGTCTGAAGTTACGCAATATAAAATGATCCACCAATAATAATAATCCCCAATAATACCAAGAATCCA